GTTAATGTAGCTTAATCCAAAAAGCAAAGCACTGAAAATGCTTAGATGAGTATATGTTATTACTCCATAAACATATAGGTTTGGTCCTGGCCTTCCTATTAGTTAATAATAAACTTACACATGCAAGAATCCTCGCCCCTGTGAAAATGCCCTCTAATCATTTAATGGTAAAAGGAGCTGGTATCAAGCACACAATAAGTAGCTCACAACGCCTTGCTAAGCCACACCCCCACGGGAAACAGCAGTGATAAAAATTAAGCAATAAATGAAAGTCTGACTAAGTTATGTTTCTAAGGACTGGTAAATCTCGTGCCAGCCACCGCGGTCATACGATTAGGCCAAACTAATAGATAATCGGCGTAAAGTGTGTTTTAGAGTACAACCTACCAATAAAGTCAAGCCCTAACTAGACTGTAAAAAGCTTTAGTTATTGTAAGGTACTCGACAAAAGTGACTTTATAAGTTCTGACTACACGATAGCTAAGATCCAAACTGGGATTAGATACCCCACTATGCTTAGCCCTAAACATAAAAAGTTAATAAACAAAACTATTCGCCAGAGTACTACCAGCAAGAGCTAAAAACTCAAAGGACTTGGCGGTGCCTCATATCCCTCTAGAGGAGCCTGTTCTATAATCGATAAACCCCGATATACCTCACCAATCCTTGCTAAATCAGCCTATATACCGCCATCTTCAGCAAACCCTGATAAAGGAAGTACAGTAAGCATAAACATCAACATAAAGACGTTAGGTCAAGGTGTAGCCTATGGATTGGGAAGTAATGGGCTACATTTCCCCATTTACGAGGATACTCTCACGAAAACTTGTGTGAAACCATTAGTCAAAGGAGGATTTAGTAGTAAATTAAGAATAGAGTGCTTAATTGAATAAGGCCATGAGGCACGCACACACCGCCCGTCACCCTCCTCAAGCAAAACATTATTATTTTTCGTAAACCCTAATAAATATAATCCGTGAGAGGAGATAAGTCGTAACAAGGTAAGTGTACTGGAAAGTGTACTTGGGCAACACAAAATGTAGCTTAACCAAAGCACTTAGTTTACACCTAAGAGATTTCAAACAAGAATGAACATTTTGAAACCAGCCATAGCTCATTAACTCATTTCCACCAAATTACTTACACAACTAAAATAAAACATTTTTAAATAACTAAAGTATAGGCGATAGAAATTTTACCTTGACGCTATAGAGATAGTACCGCAAGGGAAAACCTGAAAGAGAGACTATAAGTAAAAAATAGCAAAGCTTAGTCCTTGTACCTTTTGCATAATGATTCAGCCAGTAAGTACTAGCAAAAAGACTTACAGTTAGATCACCCGAAACCAGACGAGCTACCTGTCAGCAGCTAACAGAGCAAACTCATCTATGTGGCAAAATAGTGAGACGACTGCCGGGTAGAGGCGACAAACCTATCGGGCCTGGTGATAGCTGGTTATCCAGAGCAGAATTTCAGTTCTAATTTAAATCTGCTAAACAAATAAGAAATTATAAAGTAGATTTAAGTAATAATCTAAAAGGGTACAGCTTTTTAGATGAGGGATACAACCCCTATTAGAGAGTAAGTCATAATCAACCACAATAGTTGGCCTAAAAGCAGCCATCAACTAAGAAAGCGTTCAAGCTCAACAGTATGAGTACTTAATCCCACGGTAAAGACCAGACCTCCTAATATAAGACTGGATCACTCTATTTACAAATAGAAGCAATACTGCTGGTATGAGTAACAAGAAAATTTTCTCCCCGCATGAGTGTATATCAGAACGAATAAATCACTGATAATTATCAAAATCAACACTAACTATATTACTTGATCCCAATATTAATTGTTAGTTCAACACAGAAATGCAACACAGGGAAAGGTTAAAAGAGGTAAAAGGAACTCGGCAAACAAAAACCTCGCCTGTTTACCAAAAACATCACCTCTAGCATAAAAAGTATTAGAGGCACTGCCTGCCCAGTGACCCTAGTTCAACGGCCGCGGTATCCTGACCGTGCAAAGGTAGCATAATCACTTGTTCTCTAAATAGGGACTTGTATGAATGGCCCCACGAGGGTTTCGCTGTCTCTTACCTCAAACCAGTGAAATTGACATTCCCGTGAAGAGGCGGGGATATAATAATAAGACGAGAAGACCCTATGGAGCTTTAATTCAACAACTCATATAATTCTTTATACTCCCCCTACTTTAAGGGACAAGCCTATTTTAGCTGAGTTAAGAATTTAGGTTGGGTGACCTCGGAGTACAAATAAACTTCCGAGAATAGTTCTACCAAGACTAACAAGTCAAAGTTAAATTATATCATACTGATCCGTCAATGACGATCAACGAAACAAGTTACCCTAGGGATAACAGCGCAATCCTATTCAAGAGTCCATATCGACAATTAGGGTTTACGACCTCGATGTTGGATCAGGACATCCCAATGGTGCAGCAGCTATTAATGAGTTCGTTTGTTCAACGATTAAAGTCCTACGTGATCTGAGTTCAGACCGGAGTAATCCAGGTCGGTTTCTATCTATTTTATAGGTCCCTCCTAGTACGAAAGGACAAGAGAGACGGGGCCTACTTAAAATAAGCGCCCTAGCAATAATAGATGAAATAATCTTAATCTTAGCATACCCATAGGTCATTTAAGAAAAAAAAATAAATTAAAGTGGCAGAGACTGGTAATTGCGTAAAACTTAAGATTTTAGAGCCAGGGGTTCAACTCCCCTCTTTAATAGTTTATGTATTTCGTAAATTTATTAACCACAATTATCCCTATTCTGTTAGCTGTAGCATTTCTAACTCTATTAGAACGAAAATTCCTAGGATACATACAACTCCGAAAGGGTCCAAATATTGTAGGACCATATGGCCTACTCCAACCAATTGCAGATGCAGTAAAATTATTCATCAAAGAACCCCTACAACCACTAACGTCATCTCTTATCCTATTTATTATTGCCCCTACCTTGGCACTAACACTAGCACTAATAATGTGAATCCCACTGCCCATGCCCCACCCTTTAGTTAATATAAACTTAAGCATCCTATTCATACTAGCCCTGTCTAGCTTAGCCGTTTATGCCATTTTATGATCAGGCTGAGCTTCAAACTCAAAATATGCACTAATTGGTGCTCTCCGAGCAGTAGCCCAGACTATTTCATATGAAGTAACCCTTGCTATTATTATTTTATCCGTCCTACTCATAAACGGATCTTTTACGCTGTCAACACTAATTACTACCCAAGAACATATCTGATTACTCTTACCATCATGGCCCCTTGCCATAATATGATTTATCTCAACTCTAGCTGAAACAAACCGAGCCCCATTTGATCTAACAGAAGGAGAATCAGAACTCGTATCTGGATTCAATGTTGAATATGCGGGAGGCCCATTCGCCTTATTTTTCCTCGCAGAATACGCTAATATCATTATAATAAATGCTTTAACAACTATTCTTTTCCTGGGTGCCCACAATAATTCATTATTCCCTGAAATATACACCACTAATTTTATACTAAAAACTCTTTTATTTACAACTTTCTTCCTATGAATCCGAGCATCATACCCCCGATTCCGATATGATCAACTAATACATCTTTTGTGAAAAAACTTCCTGCCATTGACCCTAGTAATATGTATGTGACACATCACTCTCCCAATTATCCTAGCAAGCATCCCTCCCCAAACGTAGAAATATGTCTGACAAAAGAGTTACTTTGATAGAGTAAATAATAGGAGTTTAAATCCCCTTATTTCTAGAACTGTAGGAATTGAACCTACCCCTAAGAATTCAAAAATCTTTGTGCTACCCACACTACACCACATTCTAAGTAAGGTCAGCTAAATAAGCTATCGGGCCCATACCCCGAAAATGTTGGTTACCACCCTTCCCGTACTAATTAATCCCATAACCTTTACCCTAATTATCATTACAATAATACTAGGCACTACACTGGTCATAACAAGCTCTCATTGATTTTTAATTTGAGTAGGGTTTGAAATGAATATATTAGCCATCATCCCACTATTAACTAAACAGCATAATCCCCGATCCACGGAAGCAGCAACAAAATATTTCTTAACGCAAGCAACAGCTTCCATACTCCTAATAATAGCCGCAATCATTAACCTATTATACACCGGCCATTGATCCATCCTAAAACTCATTAACCCTGCAGCAACGACCATAATAACAATAGCTCTTGCAATAAAACTAGGGCTATCCCCCTTCCACTTCTGAGTGCCTGAAGTAATACAAGGTATCCCATTATCATCAGGCCTCATTTTATTAACATGACAAAAACTAGCCCCCCTATCAATTTTATATATAATCTCCCCTATCACAAACCCAGAACTCTTAACAACTATAGCCCTAATGTCAATCGCAATCGGAGGGTGGGGGGGACTCAATCAAACTCAATTACGAAAAATTATGGCATATTCATCAATTGCCCACATAGGCTGAATAATCTCTGTTCTAACATACAATCCAACTATAATATTATTAAACCTATTTATCTATATCCCAATAACAATCACGGCTTTCCTACTTCTCATAATAACTTCATCAACCACAACAACCTCACTATCACACTCATGAAATAAACTACCCCTAATTACTGCATCTATTCTCATTACTATATTATCTTTAGGTGGTTTACCCCCATTTACCGGATTCCTACCAAAATGACTGATTATTCAAGAAATAGCAAAAAACAACAGCATCATTTTATCCACTGTCATCACCATGTTAGCCCTACTGAGTCTATATTTTTACACCCGAATCACATATACAACATCACTTACTATATTCCCTACATCAAATAATCTAAAAACTACCTGACAGTTTAAGTATTTAAAACAAATAATATGCTTGCCACCAATAATCATTATTTCAACCCTTTTTCTCCCGATATCACCAATTACATCAATTTTAGAGTAGGAGTTTAGGTTATATAGACCAGAGGCCTTCAAAGCCTCAAGTAAATATTATTATTTAACTCCTGAGAAATTCAAGGACTGCAGGAATCTATCCTACATCAAATGAACGCAAATCAATAGCTTTAACTAAGCTAAGCCCTTCTAGATTGATGGGATTCTAACCCACAAAACATTAGTTAACAGCTAAACACCTCAAACAACTGGCTTCAATCTACTTCTCCCGCCGTAAGAAAAAAAAGGCGGGAGAAGCCGGGGCAGGATTGAAGCTGCTTCTTTGAATTTGCAATTCAACGTGTAATACACCACATGGCTTGGTAAAAGGAGGATTCGCCACCTCCGTCTTTAGATTTACAGTCTAATGCTTGCTCAGCCATTTTACCTATGTTCATTAATCGCTGATTATTTTCAACAAACCACAAAGACATTGGCACTCTTTACCTTCTATTTGGCGCCTGAGCCGGTATAGTAGGCACCGCGTTGAGCTTATTAATTCGGGCTGAATTAGGCCAACCAGGAGCCCTACTTGGGGATGACCAAATCTATAATGTTATTGTAACTGCCCACGCTTTTGTAATAATTTTCTTTATAGTAATGCCAATTATAATTGGGGGCTTTGGAAATTGACTTATTCCATTAATGATTGGGGCCCCAGATATAGCCTTCCCCCGTATAAATAATATAAGTTTCTGACTGCTCCCCCCATCCTTTCTATTACTACTAGCGTCTTCTATAGTAGAGGCAGGAGCAGGCACAGGCTGAACAGTTTATCCTCCTTTAGCGGGGAATCTTGCCCATGCAGGAGCCTCTGTAGACCTGACTATCTTCTCCCTACACCTGGCGGGTGTGTCATCCATCCTAGGGGCAATTAATTTCATCACTACAATTATTAATATGAAACCCCCTGCCCTATCCCAGTACCAAACACCACTATTTGTCTGATCAGTACTGATCACTGCTGTCCTTCTATTACTATCACTCCCTGTACTAGCTGCTGGTATTACAATACTATTAACGGATCGAAACTTAAACACAACCTTTTTCGATCCTGCAGGAGGAGGAGATCCTATTTTATATCAGCACCTGTTTTGATTCTTTGGCCACCCAGAAGTTTATATTTTAATCCTCCCCGGCTTCGGCATCATTTCACACATTGTTACGTACTATTCAGGGAAAAAAGAACCCTTCGGCTATATAGGAATGGTATGAGCTATAATATCTATTGGGTTCCTAGGATTTATCGTGTGAGCTCACCATATGTTTACAGTAGGTATGGATGTAGATACTCGAGCTTATTTCACATCCGCTACTATAATTATCGCTATTCCCACTGGTGTGAAAGTTTTCAGTTGACTAGCAACTCTGCACGGAGGTAATATTAAATGATCTCCTGCTATACTATGAGCTCTGGGGTTTATTTTTCTGTTCACAGTAGGGGGGCTAACAGGCATTGTACTCGCCAACTCGTCCCTTGATATCGTTCTTCATGATACTTATTACGTAGTAGCTCATTTCCATTATGTTTTATCAATAGGAGCCGTATTTGCTATTATAGGAGGTTTTATCCACTGATTTCCTCTGTTCTCGGGCTATACTCTAAGCAAAACCTGAGCAAAAATTCACTTCTTAATCATATTTGTAGGAGTTAATATAACCTTCTTTCCTCAACATTTCCTTGGACTCTCAGGTATGCCTCGACGCTACTCAGATTATCCAGATGCTTACACTACCTGAAACACAGTTTCTTCAATAGGATCTTTCATCTCCCTAACAGCTGTCGTGTTAATAGTATTTATAGTATGAGAAGCACTCGCCTCTAAGCGAGAAGTTATAGTAATTGAATTACCCTCAACTAATCTTGAGTGACTCCACGGATGCCCGCCACCCTATCACACATTCGAAGAACCCACTTATGTAAATTACAAATAATCCTAAGAGAGGAAGGTTTCGAACCCCCAGAGATCGGTTTCAAGCCAACACCATAACCATTATGACTCTCTCAACAGGTAAGATATTAGTAAAATTTACATAACTTTGTCAAAGTTAAGTTATAGGTGGGAGTCCTATATATCTTTATGGCATACCCTTTTCAACTAGGATTTCAAGATGCAACATCTCCTATTATAGAAGAACTGCTAAGTTTCCACGACCACGCACTTATGATTGTTTTCTTAATTAGCTCCTTAGTCCTGTATATTATTTCACTCATATTAACGACCAGCCTAACTCATACTAACACTATAGATGCACAGGAAGTAGAGACGATTTGGACAATCCTCCCGGCCATTATTTTAATCCTAATTGCATTACCCTCCCTACGAATTCTTTATATGATGGACGAGATTAATAATCCGACAGTAACTGTTAAAACTCTCGGACATCAATGATATTGAAGCTACGAGTACACAGATTATGAAGACTTAATATTCGACTCTTATATAATCCCAACTCACGAACTAAGCCCCGGACAATTACGCTTACTCGAGGTCGACAATCGAGTAGTTCTCCCTGCAGAATTAACCGTTCGAATGTTAATTTCATCAGAAGATGTTTTACACTCCTGAGCCGTACCCTCCCTTGGTCTAAAAACAGATGCCATCCCAGGACGCTTGAACCAAACCACCCTCCTATCCACTCGTCCCGGCCTTTACTACGGCCAATGTTCCGAAATTTGTGGCTCTAACCACAGCTTTATGCCTATTGTCCTCGAAATAGTACCCCTGAAGTGTTTTGAAAAATGATCTTCATCCATAATATAATCTCATTAAGAAGCTATTAGCACTAACCTTTTAAGTTAGAGATTGAAAGCTTGGGTCTTTCCTTAATGATATGCCGCAGCTCAACACATCAACCTGGTTTATTACTATTACATCAATGATTTTGACCCTATACATTATCTTCCAACTAAAAATCTCAAAACATCATTATTATTTAAACCCAGAGCCTACCCCCACCAAGTCCCACAAACACACAACCCCTTGAGAAGTTAAATGAACGAAAATTTATTTACCTCTTTCATTACCCCTACACTAATAGGATTGCCTATTGTTGTTATTATTGTCGCATTTCCCAGCATTTTCTTCCCATCGTCCAATCGCCTAATCAGCAATCGCTTGGTGACGATACAAAAATGACTAGTCCGCCTTACTACAAAACAAATAATAGCTATTCACAGCAAAAAGGGTCAAACATGGGCTTTAATATTAATATCTTTAATTATATTTATCGGGTCAACAAACCTAATTGGACTCCTACCTCATTCATTTACCCCAACCACTCAACTATCAATGAACCTCGGGATAGCCATCCCTCTTTGAGCAGGAACTGTAATCCTGGGGTTCCGCCACAAGACTAAGGCATCTTTAGCACATTTTCTACCCCAAGGCACACCACTTCCTTTAATCCCAATACTCATTATTATCGAAACAATTAGTTTATTTATTCAACCAATGGCGTTAGCAGTACGGCTTACAGCAAACATTACCGCAGGACACCTGTTAATTCACCTAATCGGAGGCGCAACCCTGGCCTTAATAGATATTAGTATAACTACTGCTCTTATTACTTTTATTATTCTTGTGTTATTGACAATATTAGAATTTGCTGTTGCCCTTATCCAAGCCTACGTCTTTACTTTATTAGTTAGCCTTTATTTACATGATAACGCCTAATGACCCACCAAACACATGCCTACCACATAGTTAATCCAAGCCCCTGACCGCTGACAGGGGCCCTCTCAGCTCTCCTATTAACCTCCGGCTTAGTCATATGATTTCATTTTAACTCAACATACTTACTATTAATTGGCCTAATCACAAATACGTTGACCATATATCAATGGTGACGAGATATTGTTCGAGAGGGCACATTCCAAGGACACCACACACCAATTGTACAAAAAGGGCTTCGCTATGGAATAATCCTATTCATCGTATCAGAAGTCTTCTTCTTCTCAGGGTTCTTCTGGGCTTTTTACCACTCAAGCCTGGCCCCTACTCCAGAGCTAGGAGGTTATTGACCCCCAGCAGGGATTATTCCTCTAGATCCTATAGAAGTACCTCTCCTGAACACCTCAGTGCTGTTGGCCTCCGGAGTCTCCATCACGTGAGCACATCATAGTCTTATAGAAGGTAACCGGAACTATATAATACAAGCACTCTTTATCACAATCACCCTGGGACTCTATTTTACACTACTGCAAGCCTCTGAGTATTACGAAACACCATTCACTATTTCAGATGGGGTATACGGCTCTACCTTCTTTATAGCCACAGGATTCCATGGCCTCCATGTTATTATTGGCTCGACATTCCTAATTGTCTGCTTCCTACGCCAACTAAACTTTCACTTTACCTCCAATCACCACTTTGGATTTGAAGCCGCAGCCTGATACTGACACTTCGTAGATGTAGTCTGACTGTTCCTATATGTATCTATCTATTGATGAGGTTCATGTTCTTTTAGTATTAATCAGTACAACTGACTTCCAATCAGTTAGACTTGGCAAACTCCAAGAAAGAATAATTAATTTCATACTGACTCTACTTGTTAACACTTCACTAGCCCTGCTCCTAGTAACAATCGCGTTCTGACTACCCCACATAAATATTTACGCTGAAAAATCAAGTCCATACGAGTGCGGTTTTGACCCTATAGGATCTGCCCGCCTCCCTTTTTCAATAAAGTTCTTTTTGGTGGCTATTACTTTCCTACTATTTGACTTAGAGATCGCCCTCCTGCTGCCTTTACCATGAGCCTCGCAAACAGATAAGCTCTTAGTTATATTATTTATATCCTTAGTCTTAGTCTTACTACTAATCATCAGCCTTGCTTACGAATGAACACAAAAGGGACTAGAGTGATCTGAATAATGATAATTAGTTTAACTCAAAATAAATGATTTCGACTCATTAGATTATGATTTATCTCATAATTATCACTATGTCTTTAACCTATTTTAACATAATACTAACACTTATTATGTCCCTATTAGGCCTGCTAATATACCGATCCCATCTAATGTCATCTCTCCTGTGCCTAGAAGGGTTAATACTTTCTTTATTCGTACTAATTACCTTTATAATTTTAACCTTTCGCTCAACCCTCACTAATATATTACCAATTATCTTACTAGTGTTTGCAGCATGTGAGGCAGCACTCGGTTTATCCCTACTAGTAGCAGTCTCTAATACATATGGAGTGGATCACGTACAAAATCTAAACTTACTTAAATGTTAAAAATTATCCTACCTACAATAATACTCATCCCATTAACATGATTGTCAAAAAATAAAATAATATGAATTAACTCTACAATACATAGTCTAATGATTAGCATAGCGTGCTTGCCACTAATAAACCTCCCCTGTGACAACAGCCTAAATATATCCCTACTATTTTTCTCTGATTCATTATCAATACCCCTGCTACTATTAACAGTATGACTCCTCCCGCTTATGATTATAGCCAGCCAGTATCACCTATCAAAGGAGTCTGACTTACAAAAAAAACTATACATTAATATAATAGTATTACTGCAAGTTCTTTTAATCATAACTTTCTCTGCCACTGAACTGATTATATTTTATATCTTATTCGAAACTACATTAGTACCCACCCTTGTCATTATTACTCGATGAGGGGGACAGGCAGAACGACTGAATGCCGGAATTTATTTCCTTTTTTATACCCTAGCTGGATCACTACCCCTGCTAATCGCACTACTCTACACTCAAACCACAACGGGGTCCCTAAATATGTTACTAACTCAATACTGAATCTACCCTTCAACTCTGATATGAAGCAACTCCGCCCTATGATTAGCTTATATAATAGCATTTATGGTAAAAATACCTCTATACGGACTCCACTTATGATTACCTAAAGCCCACGTTGAGGCTCCAATTGCAGGCTCAATAGTTCTAGCCGCTATCCTGTTAAAATTAGGAGGATACGGAATACTCCGGATTACTATAATACTACACCCTACTTGCAACCTTACGGCGTACCCTTTTTTAATGTTGTCTCTCTGAGGTATAATTATAACTAGTTCCATTTGCCTACGTCAGACAGACCTAAAATCACTAATTGCCTACTCTTCAGTTAGCCACATGGCACTTGTTATTATAGCCATCCTAGTTCAAAGCCCCTGAAGCTTTATAGGAGCTACAGCCCTAATAATTGCCCACGGCCTAACATCCTCTATACTATTCTGCCTAGCAAACTCCAATTATGAACGAACCCATAGCCGGACAATGATCTTGGCCCGGGGCCTTCAAATAATTTTACCCTTGATGGCAGCCTGATGATTGCTGGCAAGCCTTATAAATCTCGCTTTACCCCCATCTATTAATCTGATTGGAGAATTATTTGTGATAATAGCAATATTCTCATGATCGGATCTAACCATTATCCTGCTAGGAGTAAACATCACTATTACTGCCCTATATACACTATACATACTAATCATAACCCAACGAGGGAAATATACATATCATATCCATAATATTAAACCTACATTCACCCGAGAAAACACTATCATAGCCCTTCACATAACCCCTTTACTACTATTAATAATCAACCCGCATCTTATCCTAGGAAACATGTACTGTAAATATAGTTTAACAAAAACTTTAGATTGTGAGTCTAACAATAGAAAATTATAATTCTTATTTACCAAAAAAGAATGCAAGGGCTGCTAACTCATGCTACCATATTTAGAATTATGGCTTTTTTAAAAGACTTTTAGAGGATGGAAGTTATCCATTGGTCTTAGGAACCAAAAAATTGGTGCAACTCCAAGTAAAAGTTATAAACTTATTCTCTATAACAATACTATTGTCACTTGCTATTTTATTTTTACCTCTCATAAATATTACCAACTCCAATCTAAAACCATATCCAGAATATGTCAAAACAATAATTTCATACTCCTTCATAGTTGCCCTAATCCCAGCCACCATATTTGTTCAATCGGGTCAAGAGATAGTAATATCAAACTGACACTGAATAACAATTCAAACCGTAAAAATATCTCTCAGCTTTAAGCTGGACTTTTTCTCCATGGTATTCATACCTATTGCTTTATTTATTACCTGGTCTATTATGGAGTTCTCAATATGATATATGCACTCTGATCCTAATATTAATCGATTCTTTAAATATCTATTAATATTCTTAATTACTATGCTAATCCTAGTCACTGCTAATAACATGTTTCAACTCTTTATTGGGTGAGAAGGGGTAGGTATCATATCCTTTCTACTCATTGGCTGATGATACGGACGCTCAGATGCCAATACAGCCGCACTTCAAGCAGTCCTATATAACCGCATTGGAGACGTAGGATTCATTATGTCTACAGCATGATTTATGAAAAGCTCAAACTCATGAGAAATACAACAAATTCTTATATTGGATCTGGACAACACAACCCTACCCTTAGCAGGACTACTGTTAGCCGCCACAGGAAAGTCGGCTCAATTCGGCCTCCACCCATGACTCCCCTCTGCCATAGAAGGTCCCACCCCTGTCTCAGCTTTACTTCACTCTAGCACGATAGTGGTAGCAGGTATTTTCTTACTTGTCCGATTTTACCCAATAATAGAAAATAATACCACAATTTTAACACTAGCCCTATGCTTGGGAGCTATTACTACTCTCTTTACAGCCATTTGTGCTCTAACCCAAAATGACATTAAAAAAATCGTTGCTTTTTCCACTTCAAGCCAACTAGGCCTTATAATAGTTACAATTGGCATCAACCAACCCCACTTGGCATTTCTTCATATCTGCACACACGCATTTTTTAAAGCAATACTATTCCTCTGCTCCGGGTCCATTATCCACAGTCTAAGTGACGAGCAAGATATTCGAAAAATAGGAGGCTTATTTAAGCCAATGCCCTTCACGACTACTGCGCTAATTATCGGAAGCCTGGCACTGACCGGAATACCTTTCTTAACAGGATTTTACTCAAAAGACCTAATTATCGAAACGATTAACACGTCTTATACAAACGCCTGAGCCCTTACAGTAACCTTAATCGCTACATCTTTCTCAGCCGTCTATAGCACTCGCATTATTTTCTTTGCCCTGCTCGGAAAACCACGATTTCTCCCCCTTATCTTAATCAATGAGAATAATTCCCTACTAATCAAACCAATTACACGTTTACTAATTGGCAGTATCTTCGCCGGGTTTATCATCTCAAATAACATCCCACCTTCTACCGTGCCACAAATAACAATACCTCTATACCTTAAAATCACCGCCCTACTTGTAACCCTAATAGGATTCACCCTAGCCCTAGAAATATGCCATATGACCCAAAATTTAAAACACTCAAAACCATCTCCCACATTTAAATTCTCAACTTTACTAGGATACTTTCCACCCATTATTCACCGCACAAGCCCCCTTATAACCCTCCATGCGAGTCAAAAATCCGCCACTATATTATTGGACCTAATCTGGTTAGAAAGCGCATTACCCAAACTCACTGCTAAGTCCCAACAAGTCTTCTCTCTAATGATTACCAGCCAAAAAGGACTTATCAAGTCCTACTTTCTATCTTTTCTCCTTACTATAACTATTGTATTACTACTGTTTAATTTCCCCGTGTAATCTCCAGAATAATTACCACTCCAATAAGCAATGACCAGCCAGTGACAAATACCAACCAATTACCATAACTATACAACGCACCAACACCCACAATCTCCGAACTAAAAACACCCAACTCACCTGCATCACAAATAGCCCAATCCCCTGTCTCATTGTAACTAGAAATTAACTCTAACTTCTCGTCTAATAGTGAATATATAATTAACAAAAACTCTACAATTAGCCCAACAACAAATGATCCCATCACTACCAAATTGGAAACTCATACTTCAGGATACTGTTCAGTAGCTATAGCTGTGGTATATCCAAAAACAACAAGCATACCTCCCAGATAAATCAAAAACACTATTAACCCTAAAAAAGAACCTCCAGCACTCACTACAATACCACAACCCACTGCCCCACTCACAATTAAACCCACTCCCCCATAAATAGGGGATGGTTTAGAAGAAACCCCCGCAAAACCAATCACAAAAATAACGCTTAAAACAGATGTAATATATATTATCATTATTCTTACATGGATTATGCCCACGACTAGTGACACGAAAAATCACCGTTGTATTTCAACTATAAGAACATCTAATGACCAACATTCGAAAATCTCACCCACTAATTAAGATCGTTAACGATTCCTTCATTGACCTCCCAGCTCCATCAAATATCTCAGCATGATGAAATTTTGGGTCCCTACTGGGCATCTGTCTAGCACTGCAAATCTTAACAGGCCTATTTCTCGCCATACACTACACGTCGGACACAGCAACCGCTTTTAACTCTGTAACCCACATATGCCGAGATGTAAACTATGGCTGGATTTTGCGATATTTACATGCGAATGGAGCCTCCATGTTTTTTATTTGTCTGTACCTCCATGTAGGTCGGGGTATTTACTACGGGTCTTACTTATTTAAAGAAACCTGAAACATAGGAGTAATTCTACTATTCGCTGTAATAGCAACAGCCTTCATAGGATACGTGCTTCCATGGGGCCAAATATCCTTTTGAGGGGCTACCGTCATCACTAACCTGCTCTCCGCAATCCCGTACATTGGAACAGACCTTGTCGAGTGGATCTGAGGTGGATTTTCCGTGGATAAGGCTACCTTAACTCGATTCTTCGCCTTTCACTTTCTCCTCCCCTTTATTATCTCAGCCTTAGTCATAGTTCACCTCCTATTTCTTCATGAGACAGGGTCCAACAACCCAACAGGCATCCCCTCTAACATAGATATAATTCCTTTCCACCCCTACTACACAATTAAGGATGTCCTAGGTCTCTTTATCATACTCCTCATTTTACTATCACTAGTCTTGTTTACACCCGATATGTTAGGCGACCCCGATAACTACACACCAGCAAACCCACTCAGCACCCCTCCCCATATCAAGCCAGAATGATACTTCTTATTCGCATATGCAATCTTACGATCTATCCCTAATAAACTAGGTGGAGTCCTAGCACTAGTCCTTTCCATCCTTATTCTTATTATTATCCCTTTCCTTCACACCTCTAAACAACGCAGTATGACCTTCCGCCCTTTTAGCCAGTCTCTATTCTGACTTTTAACAGCTGACCTCTTGACTCTAACATGAATCGGAGGACAACCAGTAGAACATCCTTATGTGATTATTGGACAATTGGCCTCTATCCTATATTTCCTAATTATCATTGTAATTATACCCCTGACTAGTCTCATAGAAAACCATTTATTAAAATGAAGAGTCTATGTTAGTATACTAATTACACTGGTCTTGTAAACCAGAAAAGAGGAAGACATTCCCCCAAAGACAAGCTCAAGAGAAAGACTCGAAGTGCCTCACCATCAGCACCCAAAACTGACATTCTAATTAAACTACCTCTTGAAGAGTATCTACTATTCACAGCTGGTACATAACTTTATCTTATAATCTAATCACGCCTCGTACACGATGTACACAAGCATGCACACAGTATTACACAAAAAACCTGTGCATAACGCACATACATATACCTATATTAGCGGTTCGCGTAACGTATTCATGTATATTTGTACATATATTTTAACTCATATGAATATTAAGCATGTATACACTTATATTAATATTACATAATACATTTCATGTATAATTGTACATTACGTTCTAATCCACATGAATATTAAGCATGTATACACTTATATTAATATTACATAATACATTTCATGTATAATTGTACATTACGTTCTAATCCACATGAATATTAAAGCATGTATACACTTATATTAATATTACATAATACATTTCATGTATAATTGTACATTACGTTCTAATCCACATGAATATTAAGCATGTATACACTTATATTAATATTACATAATACATTTCATGTATAATTGTACATTACATTCTAATCCACATGAATATTAAGCATGTATACACTTATATTAATATTACATAATACATTTCATGTATAATTGTACATTACATTCTAATCCACATGAATATTAAGCATGTATACACTTATATTAATATTACATAATACATTCCATGTATAATTGTACATTACATTCTAATCCACATGAATATTAAGCATGTACATACTCATGTTAACATTACATAACACATTATATGCGTGATCGTCCATACCCCATACTATTACGTATAATCGTCCAGTATACGGCTATTCACAACCAATAGAAATTAGACAATTCAGCTACCTCCGTGAAACCATCAACCCGCCCACAAACGTATACCCGATTCTTGCCCCGGGCCCATAACATGTGGGGGTTTCTATACTGGGTAGTAAACGACATCTGGCTTCTTACTTCAGGCACATATTAACTAATGATCGCCCATTCGTTCCTCTTAAATAATACATCACGATGGATTCATGACTAATCAGCCCATGCCGCGGCATAACTGTAATGTCATACCCTTGGTATTTTTTAATTTTAGGGATGCTTCGACTCACCATGGCCGCCAGGCCCTGACACCAACCATTAAAGTCAAGCTGGACTTCTAATGTACACCCTAAACCCTCATAATGGTGGACAGGATATTCGTTTAATGGTTACAGGACATGTAAAATTAATGGACTCAAGGAGCTTGGATTTAATGTTCGCAGGACTGTCTCATGTCACTATTCAAGGACATGCAAATGTATCAGCAGACATTACGAATGGTTTCGTGACATACCCTCTAAACAGGGGTTAGTGAACTCAATGGTTTCAAGGACATACGCATACGCATACGCATACGCATACGCATACGCATACGCATACGCATACGCATACGCATACGCATACGCATACGCATACGCATACGCATACGCATACGCATACGCATACGCATACGCATACGCATACGCATACGCATACGCATACGCATACGCATACGCATACGCATACGCATACGCATACGCATACGCATACGCATACGCATACGCATACGCATACGCATACGCATACGCATACGCATACGCATACGCATACGCATACGCATACGCATACGCATACGCATACGCATACGCATACGCATACGCATACGCATACGCATACGCATACGCATACGCATACGCATACGCATACGCATACGCATACGCATACGCATACGCATACGCATACGCATACGCATACGCATACGCATACGCATACGCATACGCATACGCATACAGGTTGAGTATGGCAAACCCCCCTTACCCCCCATTAAGCCCACACTAAAGTATTACTAATAATATCTTGCCAAACCCCAAAAACAAGAATAGTAAACCAGCAATGCCTCGGACTTAATGCTATCAAAAAAAAATCTATAATCTCAATCTGTCCCTAAGGACACCCCCCCCTTACTTTAAGGATTCGCCTTCCTTAGACAGACATGTCCTCAGATCTGTAACTACACCACTAACATGTAACATTAGCCATAATAATCTATAACCAAAA